TTAATATAATTCGAAAAAGCGAGAGTGGTAAGTCCAAGGAAATAACCTAAGAAAAAATAGGTATTGTTATAGGATTAAACAAAGGGATTCGCAAATAAAAGCGCTAAGGCTACAACCAGTCCATAAATTGTTAAAGCTTCCATAAAAGCCAAACTAAGCAATAAAGTACCTCGTATTTTTCCCTCCGCCTCGGGCTGTCTCGCGATCCCTTCTACAGCTTGGCCCGCAGCAGTACCTTGACCAACCCCAGGTCCAATAGAAGCAAGACCGACGGCCAACCCAGCAGCAATAACGGAAGCGGCAGAAATCAGTGGATTCATGATAAGTTCCTCACACCAAAATAAGTAAATAGTTAATGATACGATCAACCAAGAAATTATGACTTAATTATTCCATCGCTAAGATCCTATACAGTCGAAGGAACTAAGAACTCTGAATTGAAGTAATAATATTATTGAATCATTAGAACTACTTCCATATTTCTTTTTTAGTTTCTATTCACATAATTTTTGTGAATCCATATGACTTTTTTTCTTCCATTTCTTTCTTTTTTCAAAACCATTCAAATTTTTCGTTTTTTTTTTTTCTTGATTGAATCTATTTATTCATTCAATATTCACTTTATTCATTAAATAAATATTTCATTCACAATTACAAACGAAAGGGAAGGACTTCTATTGAAATCCCTATCTAAATTCACAGTATTAGATATGAATTAGATATATTTTTACTTCATATATAACTAATTAATATCTAATATCACATATACATGTGTTTCTTCCATAACGTAAATCAACTATTCATATCTTACATTCAATCGGATTCTAGAATAATTCTTCGAAAGATTCACAAGAGTTGTCTTATAGCAATTAGATTACATACATCTAGTTCGGCACCTCCTTAATCCATTTTTTTTATAAATTGAACTTTTTTTTTTCTAGATTTTTCTTTTTTTATTCGACTACATGGGAACAATCAATCTACATGGACAAATTCCTTAGATCGAATCATTACATCGAAATAGTAGTATTTGATTGATCTAAGTTAATGTAATTTATTATTTATTCAAATTATCTTTTGGTCAATCGTTGAATTGGATGAAATCAACTTGAATGGGCATCATTCTATATAACAATAACATCTTTTTAAAGAATAGCACGCCATAATACTATAAGTAATAGTATTCAAATTATTATTCAGATTATGATTACTAATAGCTTATAATTATGGTTACTGATATCTAATAATGTTGAATATTGGAATTAAATGAACAAAACAATATAAAGAGAATATTCATTGGCGGGGGTATAAATGGACCTAACTGGAATTTTAGGAAAAAGATCTTTTAGATCTCTTTCCTTTTTTTTACTTCCCTGTTTGTTGCAACTCCCTAATATCTCTAAGATCTTAAGCTTTTTTTACTATTCCTCTCTAGATCGTATATATCTTATTTATATTATAGAATATATTATATAATTTGTTATAATTTTTATTATATAATTGATTTATATATTATGTTCCCTAAGCAGATTATCTTGATCCGCGCATATATTGCGTAAGTCTTAAGCTAAAAAAAGCCTATTTCGAAAACTAGTCAATGATGACCCTCCATGGATTCGCCTATATAAGCCGCAGCTAAAGTTGCAAAAATAAGAGCTTGAATACCGCTTGTAAATAATCCAAGTAACATGACAGGTATAGGAACCACTGAAGGTACTAAAGAAACAAGAACAACAACTACTAATTCATCAGCTAATATATTTCCGAAAAGTCGAAAACTAAGTGATAAGGGTTTTGTAAAATCTTCTAAGATATTAATGGGTAAAAGGATTGGAGTTGGTTGAATGTATTTACCGAAATAACCTAATCCTTTTTTGGTAAGACCCGCATAGAAATATGCTACTGACGTGAGTAAAGCTAAAGCAACGGTAGTATTTATATCATTTGTAGGTGCGGCTAATTCCCCATGAGGTAACTGTATGATTTTCCAAGGTAAAAGAGCACCTGACCAATTCGAAACAAAAATAAATAGAAACAAAGTTCCAATAAAGGAAACCCATGGACCGTATTCTTCTCCAATCTGAGTTTTGCTCACGTCTCGAATGAATTCAAGGACATATTCGAAGAAATTCTGACTGTCAGTAGGAATGGTTTGTGGATTACGAACAGCTATAATGGCTGAACCTAATAAGATAGCAATTACAACCCAAGAAGTAATAAGTACTTGGGCATGGACTTGAAAACCTCCTATTTGCCAATACAAATGTTGGCCAACTTCCACACCAGATATATCGTATAACCCTTTTAGTGTGTTGATAGAACATAATAGAACATTCATATTGCCCTCTGAAAGAAATAGAACTTAAAAAAAAAAAGAATTATTTTGATTCAACCATCTATTTTTGACTTGCCTACTTGAATTATATATTTTTGATATCAACTAATCACATACCCTAAGTTACTTGTATCTCTTTTGCGCGATTAAAGAATCGTAACCGATTTCATAAATCTATGGAGTTACAAAAATGGAGTTCCAAAAATAATTTATTTATCTTATTATTAATCACGTATTTCGTATATAGCTAGAACGACCCTCACAAATTGCAAATACTAATTTGTTAAGAATTAATCGGATTGAAGCTATAGCGTCATCATTTGCTGGAATCGAAATATCTGCGAGATCGGGGTCACAATTTGTATCGATTAAACAAATCGTTGGAATTCCCAAAATGATACATTCTCGAAGAGCCGTATATTCTTCTTGCTGATCAACGATTATTACAATATCGGGTAATCCCATCATATATTTAATCCCGCCCAGATATGTTTGCAAGTGAGATAATTGTCTCTTCAACATAGCCGAATCTCGTTTCGGAAGACGGTTGAGTCTCTCTATCTTTTGTTCCGTTCTCAAGTCCCTGAACTTATGAAGTATCGTTTCTGTAGTATACCAATTCGTCAACATACCACCGAGCCATTTATTATTAACATAATGACAACGAGCCCTTATTGCAGCCCGTGCTACTGAATCAGCTGCTTTATTTTTGGTACCAACAATTAAGAATTGTTTTCCCCTACTTGCTGCATCAAAAACTAAATTACAAGCTTCTGATAAAAAACGAGCGGTTCTAATAAGATTTATAATATGAATACCTTTACGCTTTGAAGAGATATAAGGTGCCATTCTAGGATTCCATTTACTAGTACCATGACCAAAATGAACTCCTGCTTCCATCATCTCTTCCAAATTGATGCTCCAATATCTTCTTGTCATTTCTCTCCCCACACTTCCTCTCTTTTTTTTTTTTTTTTTAAAAAGAGACGAGGTACCCTGAAATAGAAATAAATAATTGTTCCGATGGAACCTTCTTTTCTACCCCTAACAGATATTAGCCGTTGATACATGATTCAAGCCATTAATTTATTTCTATTCTATTTGTTATTATCTTTATTACTATTACCAAATCAAAAAAAAATGACCGCAAATAGTTAAGAATCCGCTCTTAGGAATCATTAAATCCTCGCAATGATTGTTTGGGTGTATCGTATAAATTCTTTGAAATGAAAAAATCAAATAATTCTCTGTGGTAGAACAACATATCTCTCATTTTCACCTCGAATAAATCATTCTTTTTTGTTTCCAAAGGAATGTTGTTAGGTTGCCTTGAACGTTGCACTAATCCTTTGAATCCAGTACCAACGGGTACCATCCCCCCGAGAACAACGTTCTCTTTCAGACCTTTCAACCAATCGATACGACCCCGGAGAGCGGCTTTTGCTAAAACTCTAGCAGTTTCTTGAAAACTCGCTTCGGATATGAAACTTTGAGTATTTAGAGATGCTTTCGTTATTCCCAATAAGATGGCTCGGTAACAGATCGCTTCTTCCAAAGCACGCCCTGTTCGTTCCGCCCGCAACAATTCAATTAGTTCTCCGGGTGAAAAAACATTAGACATTCTATCTTCTGAAACCAACCCTTTTGATGTTATTTGACGCACAATAATCTCTATATGCCGATTATGAATCTGCACCCCCTGAGATCGATAAACTTTTTGGATCTTATTAACCAAAGAGATACGACTTTGTACTATAGTTAGCTCAGCACCAATCAAGAATCCCCAAGGAATTCCAAGAATTTTTGCTATGCGCTCGTTCCAACCCTCAATCCTCTTTTCTAGGTTCATCGATATTGAATCAATCGAACGAACTTCTAACACTTGTTCCACTTTTGGAAGACCTTGCGTTATATCTCCAGATCTCGACTTTTCATATATAAATGTAACTAACGTATCTCCTTCGTAAAGGATTTCTCCATAATGACCATGAACAGTTGCTCCCAGAGTGGCCAAATAAGGTTTAGCTGATCTTATTACTACAAAGTCAATTTGAACAATTAGAACTTGACCCGATTTTAGGTGCGGTCCGTTTTTCGCTATACATACATTTTCACAAATAAACTGCCCAAGGCTAATTATTGTAGATGTTTCTTCACAATAATTATGATGGAGAAAATGATGATGGAGAAAATGCCAATTCAAATTGAATGGATTCAAAACGGTGTTACTGCATGGATCGGGATTATAAATTCTACCATTTTCATCTATTAAATAATATTTAAGTACTTGAAAAGTCTGTTTTAAATTGTCAAGTTGTAAATATTTAGTTACCGAGATCTGATTATAAGTTATTAAATGGTAAAATGAATCAAAATTCTTACTTTTAGAGGCTCTTCCTAATCCTAAAGGCCCCAACGAATTCCTAATTGGAATTAGAGTATCTCTTTTCATTGATTCTTTTTTTATTCCATTGTAATATTTTGCATCGTTGAATGGACCCATTTGAAAACAATTAGATAATGACAAAATTATCAAAGATTGAGAATCCTTATTCCTATTCAACAACGTACGAATAGTTACTTGATTTTGACTAAGTGATTGTTGAATCCTTGCCTTGGAATAAATAGAATAAAATGGATTGATATTGTTGGGATCTGACCTCTC